GTTTTTGTAATTGGCACATGTTTTGTTAAACCGCCCATAAGAACCATATTTTGACTTTTATCTGGAGAATATCCAACAATAGCTTCCATTGAATGAATAATGGATCCGGATCCTAAAAACAACAATGCTTTTGAATAAGCATGAGTAATCAAATGAAATAAAGCGGCTCGATAAGAGCCCATACCTAGAGCTAACATCATATAACCCAATTGAGACATTGTAGAATAGGCCAAACTTCTCTTAATATCCTTTTGAGCAAGAGCTAAAGTAGCTCCTAATACTACTGTTATTATCCCTATCAAAGCTATTCCATTCATTATGGAAGGTATAACTATGAAAAGAGGAAGAAGCCGGGCTACAAGAAAAATTCCCGCCGCTACCATAGTAGCAGCATGGATAAGAGCGGAAATAGGGGTAGGCCCTTCCATAGCATCTGGTAACCATACATGCAGGGGGAATTGCGCGGATTTAGCAACTGAACCGCCAAATAACAGGAAGGCACACAAAGTAACTAATAAAAGATTAACCTCATTATTATAAATCAAGTTATTGAATATTTCAAACAAATCCCGAAATTCCAAACTACCCGTTATCCAATAAAGACCTAAAATTCCCAATAATAAACAAAAATCCCCTACTCGATTAGTTACAAACGCTTTTTGACAAGCATTTGCCGCAATAGGGCGTGTGAACCAAAAACCTATTAATAGATAAGAACACATTCCAACCAATTCCCAAAAAATATAAATTTGTATCAAATTAGAACTAGTAATCAATCCCAACATTGAAGTATTAAAAAAACTCATATAAGCAAAAAATCTCAAATATCCTTCATCATGAGACATATAATTGTCACTATAAATAAGAACCAGAATTCCAACAGTAGTGATTAATATTAACATAATAGAGGTAAGTGAATCGATCAAGTAGCCAAACTCTAAAGAAAGATCATTATTTATAGTCCAAGACCATACATATTGATAGATAGAACTGTTATTGATTTGATGAATAGACAGATCCACCGAAAAAATCATGACTATACTTAAAAATAAAACACTAGGAAAAGCCCACATACGGCGAATATTTTTTGTTGCCGTGGGAAAAAGGAGAAGTCCCACTCCTATTAACATAGGAACTGGAAGTGGAATGAAAGGTATGATCCATGAATATTGATGTGTATATTCCATACAAAAAAAAAAGAAAAAAATGGATTCTTAATTCTTAATGAGTTTTGTTTCTTATTTTATTCGCCAATTTTATCTCTTTTGAAAGGGTTCAGTTAATAAAAAAATTAAGATTAAGATAGAAATAGAATTTTCTATTGTTAATTATTCTGAATTTTTGTCCAATATTTCCAATAGTTGAAAGTACGAAGTGCAAATGGGTCAAATGATATGACCAAATTACTAGTGAAAAAGAAACTTTTTTTTAGTTAGTAATATTAAGAGAATATAAATTGGAAATTATTATTATACAATAATTTATATCCAGAGAGGGAGGATAAATAATTACACCAAAACTAAAAACATTAGTTTATTTTGATATGAATCATAAAACAATCCATATGACTCAAAAAAATAAGCATTTTTTTGTAGTTTTTGATTCTGAATCATTAATTCGTTTTGGCACTAATTGATTATTTTCCATTCCAAAAAAAAAAAAAAAGACATCTATCTTTGCTTTGGAAAAAATTTGTAAAAAAGGTTAGGATATTCAACAGTTTACTTTAGATAGAAAAAAGGAATTAAGATACATGATTTTTAAAAATCATGTATCTTTTAAACGACCAAGTAAGCAGGATAAAGATAAGGGTTGGGTTCTTCAACTTTTTCGATGTATTTTATTCCATGTATAAATGCAATACGACGAAAATAGACCAAGATATAAGATAAAAAAAGTCTTTTTTTGTAAGAATTACATAAAAGATTACTAGGAACAAAAAAAAGACTACGTGATTTTTACATATCCACATCTTTTATGAAAAGGAGTAGAATAGTATAATTTAGAAAAACAAATAGATAAGATAGATATATGGCTAATTAAAGAATAATTCATTTTGAACAATAGATGTCTTTCACATCCAACTAGAGCAATGAATAAACTAGTCTAATTTTTGAATGGCAGCTCCAAAAAAACGCACTTCTATATCAAAAAAAAGGATTCGGAAAACGATTTGGAAGGAGAAGGGATATTGGGCAGCATTGAAAGCTTTTTCGTTAGCGAAATCTCTTTCTACGGGGAACTCAAAAAGTTTTTTTGTGCAACAAATACAAACATTGGAATAATCTGAATTAGCTGGACTCAAAGAATAGTCTAATTTCAAAGAAGAGTTTCGTATATATATATATTGAAATTCTTTTATGATTATTGGTTTTTTGCTCTTTTATATTTATATATTTTATAGATATTTTTATCCAAACTAAAAAAAATGAGATAAGATATAAGTAATAATTTCTATTTGCTAATGTTTTGAACTGTTCAATATAAGATTGACCCCATT